ACTTAATCTTATAATGCTTTGGGATTTAGAATATCAAAACTTATTAAGTTTCTTATATTATAATGTATAATAATAACGGCATAGATATTCTAATCTACTTCAATATTGAATACCAGAAAACTGTATGAATGTTGTATTTATTAACTTATATTATTATTAACGCGGATATAGCTAATCTAGATCTCCGTCTTCTCTCTTCTTTTATTGCCCTCTTGTCCTGTCGTGTCGTTAATTGACAGTATGACTTAGGGCTCAATATAATTTGACCGAACAAATCATAGTTTGGTAAACCACCTTGAATCTACTGCGGAGTGAAGGATCTTGGATCCAACGCATAACCCTTTGGGAATCAGAAAGATAAAGACGAGAAAGACCAATGAAATCCAGTTTCAAGATTGTATAGTTTAATGGTAAAGTTTGATTACCATTAATCCTCAGAATAGTTAACAAGTTTTTCCGTTTTATTTATATCCATTTATATCCTATGCATCACCTAAATCCTAAAGGCGGCTCTAGGCCTGAGTTAGATTAAGTTAAGGTGGCCTTAGTTACCTATGGTATTTGTCTTATTACCTATTTGTAGTTTATTTATGAATGAAGGTGGCATAGGCCCCTATGGTCCAGTGGTTACGACCTCTCTCTTTCACGGAGAAAACGAGGGTTCAAGTCCCTCTGGGGGTATACCAAGACTAAAGACTATAGGAGTGGGATTTTCTATCAAGTGATCCATATTTGTCAAGTCCTTCTATTAGTCTACTCAGAGGAGACTTTCTATTTTATATCAAATGTTATATTTTATTTCAAGTGATATGTATTTGTCAAGTCTACTTGGGAGACGAAAGGAAGTTTATTATGGAACGTCTAAAATGAATTAGGCGTTGGGTCGATGCCCGAGTGGTTAATGGGGACGGACTGTAAATTCGTTGGCAATATGTCTACGCTGGTTCAAATCCAGCTCGGCCCAACAATTCGCCAATCTACTATCAGATGGTATAACCCTCTTGTTCTTAAGAAATACCTGATACAAGACAAGAGAATAAAAAAAAAGAATCTAAATTTTCTGCTAGATCTCTTCTGATTTCCCTGGGATTGTAGTTCAATAGGCTAGAGCACCGCCCTGTCAAGGCGGATGTTACGGGTTCGAGCCCCGTCAGTCCCGATGGATCCGATAAGTACATCAATTCGCCTATCCATTTTCTGTGAAATGAAGGGACAGAGAGAATAATTGAATTCCGAAGGGGTTTTCCTCTTTTTTTTTTTTTTTTTTCAGGATTCCCTCGAAGAAAGAACACACCCTAAACTAAAATGAAAATAACTAAAATAGTGAAGTTGACAGAATATTTCATCTTTTCTGCCGCGACTCGTCTTTCTCATACTTCTTTGTTTTGTCTTCCAAAGAAAAGAGGATCACTAAAATTTAGAACCTAATTCCTGTCTTTTTCCACTTCGCTTGTATTGTTTGTTGGTGGGGTTTTGTAGTTAATGGAAACGGACGGGTTAGATTATACTTCATTGGATGGTTCTACAAGGAAGACCTAAGGTAGGTTATAGAAAAGAAAGAACAGAAAAGAAGGATAAATAAAGGAATTTTTGATTGGTCCGGGAATCCTATCTTGGATTCGGTATGGATAAAAGATCTTCATATGTTATATACTATTAATTTTCCACGACGAATTAATTTAATAGCTCAGATATTGTTATTCATGATATTGATCCGATTCAATATCATCAATAGGTAATGCATTCATTGAATTGACAGGTGAAAGATTTATCATCTCTATGGGATTAAATCCCGAGTTATTGTGAAATAAAAAAAAAACGATGAGATTATGGAAGTAAATATTCTTGCATTTATTGCTACTGCACTGTTCATTTTAGTTCCTACTGCTTTTCTACTTATAATTTATGTAAAAACAGTAAGTCAAAATAATTAATTAATTACTTTAACCGAAACTCGACTTCTGAATTCTTTGAAGAAATCAAAAGAAAAGTATTCTATTTTTGCTGAAATCAACGGGCTATAATCGGCGATATTCTATGAGATCCGAGAGTATGGTAATTAAGAAAGAAATTGCTTTCTTAATTACCATACTCTCTATTAGTGTTATAGTAGTGTATAAAGTTGTACTTGACTTTCTAATAAAAAGGGTATACTATATTCATTTTTATCTTCAACTTCAATTCAATATATGTAGTTATTAATTCAGATCTGGAATTGATGTAGGACCCAATCTTTTCTTTCATACATATACATACATTTATATTGATTATTATATTCCAATGAATCTGAAAACTTCCAATGAATTTGAAATAATCGTTTTACTGTTATAGAATACATTTCTCCACTAGAATCTAATGGAATTTCAAAATGAAGATATTTTTATTTGAAAATTATTTCAATTTAAATAAAGAATGCGTTGCAGAACGATCTATAAAACAATTGATACCTTTTCATTTCTCAACTAAATTAGGAGTGCTTCTAAAGTCCACTTCTTCCCCATACTACGAGTGAAAGGGAAAAAGTAAAGACTACCATTAAAGCAGCCCAAGCGAGACTTACTATATCCATGTGAATTATGTCCCTTATCTCTATGATAGAATTATTCCATTATTGCTCACTAATAATAGTAGAATGAATGGTCCAGAGTCAAAAAGGGATTCTGGGCGAACACTATTAATTGACCAATCAAATAAATAGATTTTAAAAATTCCTATATGATTTATAATCCGTACCCTTTCCCGATTGTCTCTCTGAAGGAGTTGGGAGTCATATATTATACTCTTGACGAGGGGTCTAATTTTTTTCTTTTTTTTTTTTTTCTATAAACTATAAAAGGTAAATTATCTATCCAATCTCAATCGAATAGTGATTGAATGCCTGAATACTCAGAGATTCTCGCGAGTCTATATACCTAGATTACAGTATAGAAAGTACTTTCCCAACTAGTAGTGGAATTATCGGCCGGTTATCCAATGTAATTCAAGACCCAATCAATAGACATTACATTAGCAGTAGAAGAGAATCTGGAAGTCTTGCTTCGACCATTATAATCTTTCTTTGAATTTTAGATTCAAAGATTTCCAATCTTTTACAAAATCCCCAGAACATCAAAAAATAGCGGAATAGAGTAAGAGATTTCGATTCGTTTGTTGATGAGGCGGCACCCGGATTTGAACTGGGGAAAAAGGGATTTGCAGTCCCCCGCCTTACCACTCGGCCATGCCGCCAAAACGATACACATACACAATCACAATAGGATCAAAATTTCCCTTTTTGAGTTGGATTAGTAAACTTGAGTTTATTGTACTTGGTACTTGCATCCCTTTTTTATAAATTTTTAAAAATTAGAAAAGAAAGCGTTTTTCCCCTTTTTATTGGATTTGATCTGCCCCTTCGATTGATTGTATAGTATCTCAAAACACACAAACTTCCACTCACTTTTATATTGAAATTATATTTTCATTCAAAAAGCCTAAATTTATGGGAACCATTAACTATTTATTGACTGAGAATTCGTGAATTATTCTTGGATTTGAATATAAATTTGGGTTTGCCTAATGACATAACCTAATGACATAAGAATAAGAAAAAATTTTTTGATGCATACTTAATTTTTTTTTGAATCCAAAATCCTTCTCAATTTCCATTATAACAAAAATTATAGGTATATGTAAACCCCAGAACAGATATTCTTATACAGATACCAAATTGGCTATTTATAGTATGTTGCCTATAAATAAAGGGAATTCGTTGGAACAAAAAAAGGCCTGGCTGGGTATTGACCGGGCCAGGCCCAAAAGGCACTTCGATCAAAATAAAAGAAAGAAGGTCTTCTTTATTTATCTTTCTATTTTGATCTTTCGAGCATCTAAATGGAATTGCTAATTATATAATAACGATAAAGAATGTGAAAGAAATACTTTCTTTAATCCTTACTTGATGTGTAATGTAACATAGTAAGTATCTTTTTCAATTGGGAGAGATGGCTGAGTGGACGAAAGCGGCGGATTGCTAATCCGTTGTACGAGTTATTCGTACCGAGGGTTCGAATCCCTCTCTTTCCGTTTCCGTTGATGAATTTCCATTTTTTCTTTCAAATTTTGCAAACCCCTTTTTATTTTTCCCTTGTTAAATGTGTGGAATAGCTAAAATCAAATCTTAAGAAAATTATAAAATATAAAATCAAGTAATAAAAAAAAATTATTCTTCACGTCCAGGATTACGTCCTGGATCATTGGATAGGAATCCAAAGATGAAGAGAGAAACAAAGAATATTACTACTGTATAAACGAAAAGTTTGAGAGTAAGCATTACACAACCTCCAAGATCATTTTTTGAAAAAGAAAAACGAGAAAAGACAATAGATCCTCCATTTTTATATCACATATCCTATTTTGACACCAAGAAAAGAATTCTAAAAATAGAAAAGAATGTTCAGAAATTAAAATGAAGTTGAAATTTGTAATAAGAGTCTTTGATTACCACAAATCACTTTCATACCCAAATTAGATATTGTAAGGGACCCGAAGCTAATAAGGTATTTCGCCGTAAAAAGGATTAAAATCAGGAAATAGGGCGTCTCGCGGCTATCCGAGAATTTTAATGTTTGAATCAATTTTAATGTTTGAATCGAAGGTTCATACTGTCAGACTTATTTGATCTTATCAATTGTTATAATTTTTCTCGAATAAATATGAATTTTCTAGGATAGTATTAAAGATCTTATCGAAAACTTACAGCAGCTTGCCAAACAAAAGCTAAAAGAAAAAAGAACAGGGGTATGACTGGCATAAAATCGACGATTGGATTCAAAAAAGCATAGGCTTCGGGCAATTTGGCCAAGAAAAGACTACTCGGATAAAGGGCAGAATTAAGACAGATCAAACTAAAGATATTAAGCATAACAGACATTTTTTTCGTCGAGATAATTGCATTTTGATTGAGTTATTGATATAAGGAAAAATGAAGGAAAGTAAGGTAGACAAAAAATCCTTCTTTTTCCGCTCAATCAAAAATCCTCCGATTCTCAAAGGAGAATAGAAGAAATCATACTTTCATACAATATCTTAATTGAATTATATGTAATGATCAATAAATTCCGTTGAATTAATTATAGATATACACATGCCAAAATCCTAGCACGAATCTATAATAGATTCTATAAAGAATAAAGATTTTCTCTATATAGTTGGACTGGAATTGACGAACACTTAATACCAATATTATTCTTTAATAGTATAAGTATCCAATAAAAATCGAAATGGGGCGTAGCCAAGCGGTAAGGCAACGGGTTTTGGTCCCGCTATTCGGAGGTTCGAATCCTTCCGTCCCAGAGCATATCCATTGTATTCTAATACTTCTTTTTTGTTCAACAAGGTTCTGTTTCAAGGTTTGGGTAGACTTTTTTTATTCTTTGCGGAATCATATCTGAGTTTTTCACAAACCAAATTAAATCGAGTTCAAATGGGACGCAAAAGTAACTGAACTCTTTTGTAACCCATAGAAAATGGGGCATCGATCACAGGATTACTTAACCTCAGGTTAAAAAAATATGAAAATACATATAAAAGAGGAAGTGCTTAGCCTATAGGTATGTATGGTTATCCTATTTCAGTGACAATAGTGTTTCCATTTTTGTGAAAACAAAATTGCATCCCTAAAATATGAAAATTAAAATATTTAACAATGATATTTCTTTTTATTGTTCGATCCATTTAGCTTATTTGCGTTGCATCATTGACAATTCGATTGAAAAAGAAAAAAAAAAACACACACACACACGGGGATCTTGCTTTTTTATGATAAAAAAAAGGAGTAAAACTTGACTCAAATAATGATGTAGAAGTATAAAACTTTTTCGACTATCAAGACAAGATTTGTAATGATTCCTTCTAGGTTGGGAAGTTGGAAACGGTCAGTCTATCTTATTGAGTCACTTGAAGAGGCAGAGTCAAATAGAATTTATTTATTTTATTTGTGCGATTTCTGTTAGTTATGTTATTTCGATATTTTGATTTGTTAATATTTCTGTTAGATATTTTTTTGAGATAGACATTTATAGAAAAATGTTCTATTCAGACAAAAAAAGAAGGCATTTTGCTAAAATTTATTCAGAAAAATCTTTATTATCTATGTTATTAAATATTTAATAACTATGTCTCTGTACCGACTGAACCAATGACTATTCATGATTCCATAATTGAATCAATTCCATACTGGTTCCAAATTAGAGGAATGTTATGGTAAAACTTCGTTTAAAACGATGTGGTAGAAAGCAACGTGCGACTTGAAGGACACGATCCGGTGTGGATTCTTATTGTTACATCCACCATTTTATATAGGAATGAAGGTGCTCTTGGCTCGACGTCGTTTGTTCTATTCTACTCGAACCCTTTTTTTTTTTCTTGGGTTCTAATGTAAATAGTTCATGGTGGAGCTCGAGTAGAAAGTATTTATTAATTTCTCAGGGGCAACGATCTAGGGTTAATGCCAATTAATAAATTGGAACAACTTCGTAAGTATATCTTCGATATAGAAATTGAAAGCATTCCATTCGAACACATTTCCAAAATTGTTGGAACGGCTAAAACTTTTTCGATCAACAGTGTATCGCGCATGGATCAACCTCGGTATGATTCTTTGATAGAAAGAAATCCCAAAAGGGGTATGTTGCTACCATTTTGAAAGGATTAAGAAGCACCGAAGTAATGTCTAAACCCAATGATTTAAAACAAAAATAAAGGATCCCAGAACAAGGAAACACCACTTCAATTGTCTCACGGATCCGAATAAAGAATCCAAATAAATTTTAAACGAGACAAAAACGGTGGGTTAAAGACCACTCAATAAAAAAAAAAATAAAAAAATATCTTAAAGAAAATAAAGAAAAATCTTTAATATATTTGAGAATATTATATTATATATATATTGAACTTGAGTTATGAGTACAAATGATTTTTTTTTCAGTAAGGAAGCTAAATAAAAATGACTATGAGTTAAATTGAAATTTGAAATGATATTATAGGCTAATTCATTTTACAGATTTTTTATTTATTCTAATTCTAATTTTATCCATAGACAAAACATCATTTTTTCTCGAGCCGTACGAGGAGAAAACTTCCTATACGGTTCTAGGGGGGGGTTCTTTTTCATCTACATCTATCCCGATGAGCCGTCTATCGAATCGTTGCAATTGATGTTCGATCTCGAAGAGAAGGAAGAGATCTTCAGAAAGTGGGTTTTTATGATCCGATTAAGAATCAAACTTATTTAAACGTTCCCGCTATTCTCTATTTCCTTGAAAAAGGTGCTCAGCCTACAGGAACTGTTCAGGATATTTTAAAAAAGGCAGAGGTTTTGCCCTAATCAAATGAAATTCAATTAAATTAAGGAAATAAAAAATAAGGGTAGGATAATGATTTCTATATCATTTTGGATATCTTTTCTATACTATGTTTTTTTATTTCCTTCTTTTCTTCTTCTATTCGTATCTAGTTATC